ATGCGTTGATTATTTTCTACGAACCATAAAGATATTGGGACATTGTATATTTTATTTGGTATATGATCCGGGCTTGTCGGAACTGCCTTAAGTCTTCTTATTCGAGCCGAATTAGGGCAACCAGGAGCTTTGCTTGGGGATGATCAATTATATAATGTTATTGTGACAGCCCATGCTTTTGTTATAATTTTTTTTCTTGTAATACCAATGATAATTGGAGGATTTGGAAACTGGTTAGTGCCTTTAATGTTAGGTGCTCCAGATATAGCTTTTCCACGGCTTAATAACATAAGATTTTGACTTTTACCCCCTGCTTTGCTTCTTTTACTTTCTTCCGCAGCAGTAGAAAGTGGAGCAGGAACGGGATGAACTGTCTACCCTCCATTAGCTGGTAATTTAGCTCATGCTGGGGGATCTGTAGATTTAGCGATTTTTTCATTGCACTTAGCAGGAGTTTCATCTATTTTAGGGGCTGTAAACTTTATCACAACTATCATTAATATACGTTGACGAGGTATACAATTTGAGCGCCTTCCTTTATTTGTTTGATCTGTAAAAATTACAGCTGTTTTACTTCTTTTGTCTTTACCTGTTTTAGCTGGGGCAATTACTATGTTATTAACTGACCGAAATTTTAACACTGCTTTTTTCGACCCTGCAGGAGGTGGTGACCCTATTTTATATCAACACTTATTTTGATTTTTTGGGCACCCCGAGGTTTATATTTTAATTCTCCCTGGATTTGGGATAATTTCTCATATTGTAAGTCATTATTCAGCTAAAAAAGAAACATTTGGAACTTTAGGGATGATTTATGCTATGTTAGCTATTGGGGTCTTAGGTTTTATTGTCTGGGCTCATCACATGTTTACAGTCGGAATGGATGTCGATACTCGAGCTTATTTTACAGCTGCTACAATAATTATTGCTGTGCCTACAGGTATTAAGGTATTTAGTTGACTTGCTACAATTCATGGTGCTAAAATTAAATATGAAACACCTATATTATGGGCACTTGGATTTATTTTTTTGTTCACAGTCGGGGGCTTAACAGGAATTGTGCTGTCTAATTCTTCTTTAGATATTATAATGCACGATACTTATTATGTGGTTGCTCACTTTCATTATGTTCTTTCAATAGGGGCAGTTTTTGCTTTATTTGGGGCTTTTAATTATTGGTTTCCTCTTCTAAGTGGGGTTTCATTACATAGTCGTTGAACTAAGGCTCATTTTTATATTATATTTATTGGTGTTAATGTCACGTTTTTCCCTCAGCATTTTTTAGGGCTAAGCGGGATACCTCGACGATATTCGGACTACCCAGACTGCTATACTAAGTGAAATGTGATTTCCTCTATTGGGTCAATAATCTCTTTTGTAGCTGTTTTATATTTTATAGTTATTGTATGAGAGGCTTTAATTTCTCAACGAAGCGTGGTTTGAAGCACACACCTAAGAACTGCTCTTGAATGAGATAATATTTTACCTGCTGATTTTCATAATGCTCCTGAGACTGGTGCATTAGTTGCTTAATATTTAATTTACTAAGATATGAGTCTATGAGGACAATTAGGATTTCAAGACGCAGCAGCTCCTCTAATAGAAGAATTAATTTTTTTCCATGACCATGCTATAATAATTTTAGTTATGATTATTAGATTAGTAGGCTACGCTGCTGTTTCGCTAATAATAAACAATTACACTTGCCGTTCTCTTGTTGAAGGGCAAGAGATTGAAACTATTTGAACAATTATCCCTGCTGTAATTTTGGTTTTCTTAGCCCTTCCTTCGTTACGCTTATTATATCTATTAGATGAAGTTGGGAATTGTAATTTAAGGGTAAAAAGGATTGGACATCAATGATATTGAAGTTATGAATACACAGACTTTCCTAGTATTGAGTTTGATTCATATATAATTCCTACAAATGAGTTAGAGCCTGGAGATTTTCGGTTGTTGGAAGTAGACCACCGAATAGTCTTACCTACCCAAACAGACATTCGAGTTTTAGTCACGTCTGCAGATGTAATTCATTCATGAACTGTGCCTTCATTGGGGGTGAAAGTTGATGCAGTCCCAGGACGATTAAATCAGCTAGGATTTTTTATTAAATATCCTGGTGTATTTTATGGCCAATGTTCTGAGATTTGTGGGGCAAATCATTCCTTTATGCCTATTGTTGTAGAAGCAGTTCCATTAAAAAATTTCTTAGAATGAACAGTTAGGGTTTCTGAATAAAAAGTTAGTTAAGCTATAATATAAGGTTGTCAGCCTTATGTCACTAATTAAACTTAGTACTTTTTATATGCCTCAGCTATCCCCTTTAAATTGAATTCTGTTATTTATTTTGTTTTGATCCGCAGTTATCTCTATATCTATTTTGATTTGATGATCTAAAAAAATTCTTTTCCAAAGAGAAGTCTCTGGTGCTTCTAAAATTCTTAAAGAAAATAAATGAAATTGATAAATAATAAGAATGCTTGTAGACATTTTTTCTTCTTTTGATGACAATAACCAGGTTTTTATATCCTTATATGTTTTAATATGATTAATTTCGCTCTTAACAATTGTTCTTTTTAGTTCTTCATACTGAGTAATGTCTCCTCGGTGAGTTAGCATTATTAGAATTTTTAAAGACACTGGGTCATCCCAGGCTTTTCGATCTTTTGGATTAAATATGGGAGGATTTATAAATGTGATTGCTGGTTTATTTTTATTTCTTATTGTAATAAATTTAAGTGGCTTAATTCCTTATGTTTTTAGTAGTACTAGTCATTTAGCTATTTCTCTTTCTTTAGGAATGCCTTTATGGCTTTCATTAATTACTTCTGCTATTTTTTTTAATCCTAGTTCGGTAGTCGCAGGGCTATTACCTATGGGAGCTCCAGCTCCCCTGAACCCATTCTTAGTAATTATTGAGACAGTGAGAATTTTGGTGCGACCTATCACGCTTTCCGTCCGGCTTACAGCTAATATAAGGGCAGGACACATTGTTCTTACCCTAATTGGAAACTACCTTACAGCTAGTTTCTTTATATCTTCTGTTTTTTCTATGTTAATTTTACTTATAATTCAAATTCTATACACAGTTTTTGAATTCGGTATTAGCTTGATTCAGGCTTACATTTTTTGTTTACTAATTACCCTTTACTCGGATGAGCACCCTCATTAAGGTAAGCTCTACTTGTTTTTTAAATTAACTTTGTAAAAGAATTAGACATTCATTTTTGGGGTATGAACCCAACAGCTTATTATTTAGCTTATTTTACATTTTGTTGGGAAGAATTAACTCCGTTAATAGATCTACAGTCTACCGCTTACTTCTCAGCCACCAAACAAAAAACAACACACCAGGATGTTTATTTCCTTTCTTGATTTTGCAGGTCAATGTTTTGTATAAACTATAGTGCGCAAGGTTTAAAGATTCTTCTTTATTTTAAGCTTTGAAGGCTTATAGTTTTATTAACTTAAAACCTTACCAGGAGGTTCTGAACCTCTCCTAAGAAATCAAAATTCTTCGTGCCCTTACACCGCTATGTAATTTTCGGTATCTTCTTTAAATCTTTTTAATCCTCTTACTTGGAAGGCAAGTGTACTTATTCATACTCAGAAGATGCATTTCTAATAAATCAAATTTATTCCTTTAGAATGAAAATCTAATGTGCGTTACCTACACCATAGAAACTTTGTTACAATATATAAGTTTTTTGATTACTACTATTTTTGCACAACTAAGGTAACCAGATTATAAAGTAATCATAAATAAGCTTGGCTCTGACTTTTTATATTATAAAGAACTAAAGAATACACATGGTTTTTATGGATAGAGGCGAGGCAGGAAATTAAAGTACATTAAATTGAACTAATTAAATTTTACTTTTTTTCTGAGGTATTATAGATTTATATTATGCCTTGAAAAGTCCCGCTAACACCAGTGCTGAAGGTTAATCAAAAAGCGAAAGCTTGCATTAATTTAGTTCAATAAAGCCTGGTTAACTTGGTGCCAGCATCCGCGGTTAAACCAAGAAGGTTAAGTAATATCAGAACGGTAAAAAGACAGTTAGATAACACATCCTTAATAAGTTTACTTAATTTCTATAAAAGGGTAGAATTTGCATATAGATATAAAATCTAAAGATAACTTATGTATTGAACCTGTGATAGCCTTGAGGGAAACTGGGATTAGATACCCCATTATTCTTGGCCGTAAAACAATTGAATTTACCAGAGTACTATGAACTAAGAAGTTTAAAACTCAAAGAGCTTGGCGGTGTTTTAGACCTCTCAGGGGAACCTGTCTCATAATCGACAATCCACGTTATACCTAACCCTATTTTGCTCTTACAGTTTGTATACCGTCGTCGTCAGGTAACTTTTAAAAATTTAGGAGTTAGCAAAAAAGCTGTGTAAGCTTACACGTCAGATCAAGGTGCAGCCCATATTAGGGTGAGGATGGGTTACAATTATAAAATCATAACTACGAAATAATTATAGTAATACATAATTATAAGGAGGACTTGAAAGTAAACTAAATTATAAAAACATTTTGAATAAGGCTCTGAAACGTGCACACATCGCCCGTCGCTCTCGTTGAAAAATGAGATAAGTCGTAACATAGCAGGGGTAATGGAAATTGCCCCTAAGTTAAAAACATAGTATAATTTTAATACATTTCATTTACACTGAAAATATACTTAGATATAAGTTGTTTTTAAATATCATAACATAGTGTATTTTATTTATTTTAATTTAATAAATCAAAACATTTATAGAATAAGTAAAGGAGATTAAAAATTATTTTATAATACACTTTTATTTAGTACTGTGAAGGAAAGATAATTAGTTGTCAAAAAGAAAAAATTAAAATTTGTACCTTTTGCATCATGGCTTAGCTAGATTAAATTTTTAATAAAATATCTCGAAATCTAATGGGCTATTTTTAGTCAATCTATTAGGAAAGGAAACTAATTGTGGCAAAAATTTTTTTAGAACTGAAAATAGAAATGAAATTTTATTCGTATTAGATGATAGCTAGTTTTTCTTTAAAGGCATATAAGTGCTTTAAACTATTTTTATTTCATAAATTTTATATGGATATAAATATAATAGTTTAATTAGGTTATCGAGGATAAGCTCGAAAACGTAAATAAAATATTTTATACTAAAATTAAATTTAAGCTTGAAAATAGCTATTATTCTCGGATTTTGTTATAATTCCATTATAATTTTATGTATATAATAAATTTATTTGATTTTGAAAGAAGGAAACCTTAAAACATAAGTTAGGATAAAATTATGCTAAGATGAGTATTCATAAGTTATTAGTTTTAGAAATACAAGATAAAAATCTTAAAAACAAATTTTCTCATATAAAATTATAAAAAGGAACTCGGCAAATAAGTCATTCTGCCTGTTTATCAAAAACATGGCTCCTTGTATTATAAAGATAGGGAGTCGGACCTGCCCAGTGAAATTTTTTAACGGCCGCGGTACTCTGACCGTGCAAAGGTAGCATAATCATTTGCCTTATAATTGAAGGCTAGTATGAATGGTTTGACAAGAATGAAGCTGTCTCTTTATAATTAATTTGAATTTTATTTATAGGTGAAGAAGCCTATATTACATTGAAAGACAAGAAGACCCTATCGAGCTTTAAAGAAATTAATAAATTGAAAAATTGATATTAAAAATATAAATTTCGTTATTAAATTATTTTAGTTGGGGCGACTGAGGAACAAACAAAGCTTCCTATATAGACATTAATACATTCAAGTACTGATCCAAAAGCTTTGATTAAAGAAATTAGTTACCGTAGGGATAACAGCATTATCTTTTTTGAGAGCTCTAATCGAAAAAAAGGTTTGTGACCTCGATGTTGGACCAGAATATCCTAAAGATGCAGCCGTCTTTAAGGGTTGGTCTGTTCGACCATTAAAATTCTACGTGATCTGAGTTCAGACCGGCGTGAGCCAGGTCAGTTTCTATCTTCAATTTTCTATAGTGAACTTAGTACGAAAGGACCAGTTTACTGTAAAATATTTACTTCATTTGATAAAATGTAAAGTACTATTAAATTAATAATAAAATATTAAAAATCAAATTAGCAAAGATTTAATGCAATTGACTTAGGATCAATAGACATAGGTGAAATTCCTTTATTTGATAATAAAGGTGGCAGATGAAGTGCATCAGGTTTAAGCCCTGAATATGAAGATGAAATTTCTTTTCTTTATAATGTATATTTCTATCCTTTCGTGTCTATTTTCGTATGTATGTATTTTATTGGCAGTCGCTTTTTTTACTCTTTTAGAACGTAAAGGATTAAGCTATATTCAGTTACGAAAAGGCCCTAATAAAGTCGGGTTGATAGGACTTCCTCAGCCAATTGCTGATGCTGCAAAGCTTTTAACAAAAGAAATTGCCAAACCAACTATGGCTAATTATTCTCCTTATTTTGCTGCTCCTATTTTTAGCTTTATCTTAGCTTTATTACTTTGGCAGCTTTACCCCAGCTTATATTCCTCTTCTTACTTTAAATGAGGCATTCTGTTTTTTCTTTGCGTCTCAGGGATAAATGTGTATGGAACCCTCTTGGCCGGATGGGCTTCAAATTCTAAGTATGCTTTATTAGGAAGCCTACGTGCGATTGCTCAAACTATTTCTTATGAAGTGAGAATAGCTCTAATTCTCCTATTTCCATTATTTCTTGTAGGGAGATTTAGTTTTATTGAAGTTAAAGAATCTCAAGAATTTGTGTGACTAAGTTTTCTGATAGTCCCAGTATCTTTTATTTGATTCGTTACCTGTGTAGCTGAAACTAATCGCGCACCTTTTGACTTCGCGGAAGGAGAATCTGAGCTAGTTTCTGGTTTTAACATTGAATACGGAGCTGCTGGATTTGCTTTAATTTTTCTGGCAGAATACGCGAATATTTTAGTCATGAGCTTATTCTCTGCTTTACTTTTCTTTGGGGGAAGGTCAGCTATCTTTATAGAAAGGGATATTGTTTTTATACTAAAGGTATTATTTTTTGCATTTCTTTTTATCTGAGTACGTGGAAGCTATCCTCGATTTCGGTATGATTTATTAATAGGGCTGACATGAAAAGGATTTTTGCCGGCATCCCTTTCCTTCTTGCTTTTAATTACAATATTAGCTTCATTTTTATACTATTAACCCTGTCAGAATTGTAGTTTAATTAAAATATTAGCATTGGAAGCTAAAGATTAGGTTGTTAATCCTACATTCTGAATGACCAGCTTAATTATCTTTAGAATAACTTTATCTAGCCTCTTTCTTCTTCCTCTTATATCACAACCTTTAAGCTTGGGCTTAGTAATTATAATTTCAACGCTATTAATGTGTATAGTTAGAGCAATTACATTGTCTTCCTGGTATGGTTACATTTTATTTTTAATTTATGTAGGGGGGCTTTTAGTCATGTTTGCTTATGTTGCTGCTTTATCTCCTAATGTTTTGTTTGGCAGGGGAAGCCCTCTTTTGTTTTTCGTGTTTACAACCATTGTGTTTCTATTGCTTTTTTATATATATTCATTTATTGACTTATCTTCAATTAGCTATCTAAATATCTTTAGAAAACTTAAGTTCCTTAAGACATATGGTGCTGAAATGGTATCCCCTCAAATAGCATCTATCTTAATTGGATTAGCTACCATTTTATTAATTAATTTAATTGTAGTTGTAAAAATTTGTTATTATACTCATGCTTCTCTTCGCCCATTTAGTAACTAAATTATATTATGCGAAGTCCTATTCGAAAGGTACATCCAGTTTTAAAAGTAGTAAATGGGGCATTTGTGGATCTCCCTGCCCCATCTAACCTCTCTGTCTGATGAAATTTTGGTTCTCTGTTAGGTTTATGTTTAGTCATTCAGATTGTCACTGGTCTATTTTTAGCCATACATTATACAGCTCATGTGGATTTAGCTTTTAGCTCAGTTGTGCATATTAGCCGAGATGTTACTTACGGTTGACTCCTTCGAGCTCTCCATGCTAATGGCGGATCGTGATTTTTTATTTGTCTTTATTTTCACATTGCTCGAGGTATATACTATGGGTCTTATTTATATCTACATACTTGAAATATTGGAGTAGTACTGCTTCTTTTAATTATGGCTACTGCCTTTTTAGGTTATGTTTTACCATGAGGCCAAATATCGTTCTGAGGTGCCACAGTAATTACAAATTTGCTATCCGCTGTCCCATACCTAGGGAAAATATTAGTAGAATGAGTTTGGGGTGGGTTTGCAGTGGATAATGCAACCCTCACTCGATTTTTTGCCTTACATTTCTTACTTCCGTTTGCTGTTGCTGGACTGGGTATTTTACACATATTATTTTTACATGAAACAGGCTCTAACAATCCATTAGGATTAAACAGAGACGGAGAAAAGGTTCCATTTCATAGTTATTATACATTTAAAGATCTAGTAGGCTTTGTTACAGTTATTGCCCTTCTCTCTATGCTAGCTCTTTTCTCTCCCCAACTTTTGACAGACCCCGAAAATTTTATTCCTGCTAACCCTTTAGTGACCCCGGTTCACATTCAGCCTGAATGATATTTTTTATTCGCTTATGCTATTCTTCGATCAATTCCTAATAAATTAGGAGGGGTTTTAGGCCTAGCAGGGTCTGTACTTGTATTGTTTATTTTACCTTTTACTCACCAAAGTAAATTCCGATCCACCGCCTTCTACCCTCTTAATCAAATTTCTTTTTGATCATTCATTGGCATTTTTTTTATTTTAACTTGAATTGGTAGGTGCCCCGTAGAAGCTCCTTATGAACAAATTGGCCAAGTATTTACTGCACTATATTTTATATATTTTGTTATTAACCCATTAATCCAGATATTATGGGATAAAATTTTAGACTATTAGAAATAAAGTTATTTCCTGGGGACGGTTTGTCTTGAAAACAAACTTAAAGTGTTCGATTCACTTAGTAGCTTGACTAATAGCAATAAGAATATATAAATTTCACTTTTGGCTTACAAGACCAATGCTCTTTTTAAGCTATTATTGCTATGGAATGAGAACATTTTATTTAAGTTTACTTAGAACACTTGGCGTTTTTATAGGTTTATTAACATTATCGCTTCAATATAAACATTTGTTAAGAATTTTATTAAGGCTTGAAGCTATTACAATAAATTTATTTATTTTAATATTTTGTGTTTCAAATAATATTACATTAAGAGGCCAAACCTCATTAATTTTAATTACGTTAGGAGCCTGTGAAGCAAGCCTAGGACTCGCTATTTTAGTTGCTATTATTCGAAGTGAAGGAAATGACTACGTATCAAGATTCTCTACTCATAAATGTTAGGGCTATCGTTAATAAGTTTTACATTTTTATTATTGCCTTTAAGAAGTGCTTCATGGTACCAGAAAACCTGATCACTTGCTTTAGGGAGTTTGCTTTCTATAATTCACTTATTTAACCCATTTTTTGGGTATGAGAGCATTAATTCTTTAATAACTTATGACTCAATATCTAGGATCTTAATTTCCCTTACTTTATGGATCTCCCTGATAATAATCTTAGCGAGCCAACAAAGAGTAAAAATTGCAAATAATAATAGTAACATATTTTCCTTTTTTGTTTTAGTTTTAAATCTAATTTTATTAATCACTTTTATCTCTTCAAGAAGTCTTTTATTCTATTTTATATTTGAAGCTTCGTTAATCCCGACACTATTTTTGATTTTAGGTTGAGGCTACCAGCCTGAACGCCTACAAGCTGGCATGTATATAATAATTTATACAGTAGCAGCCTCTTTACCTTTGCTCTTTACAGTTCTCTGAGCCTCTCAAAAATTAATATCCAGAGAAATACTTATAGTTAATATATTACGAATTTATGTGACAAATACCGATAGAATTTGGGCATGGAATTTACTTGTCTTTCTTATTTTTACTGCTTTCCTAGTTAAGCTTCCTATATTTATAGTCCATCTTTGACTTCCTAAAGCACATGTAGAGGCTCCTGTAGCCGGATCCATAGTCTTAGCTGCAATTTTACTTAAACTCGGGGGCTATGGAATTTTACGGTTCTATCAATACTTAAATTTCATTTCTCTCCAAACCTTGATTATCATTTTTTCACTAGCTATTTGAGGAGGGGTTTTAACCAGAATCATTTGTTTTCGGCAGATTGACCTAAAATCCTTAATTGCCTACTCTTCTATTGGACATATGTCTTTAATACTCGCAGGTGCCTTCTCAAACACATCTTGAGGCTGAGCTGGTGCCCTAGTACTTATGCTATCTCACGGATTTTGTTCTTCTGCCCTTTTTGCCTTAGCAAATTACACTTACGAGAAAACCCATACCCGTAGGCTGTTTTTAAGTAAAGGAATATTAATACTCTTACCTTTTTTAACTATATGATGGTTTTTATTTTGTGTAATAAACATGGCGGCTCCCCCAAGCATTAACTTACTTGGTGAAATCATAATTTTTCCCTCCACTATCTTTAGTTCAAGCTATTTCTTAATCCCCTTAGGATTAATGAGATTTCTAGCAGCTTTATATAGAATGTACTTATTTACTACAATTCAGCACGGTGGTAGTCCTAAGTTTATTAAGCCATTTAATCAGTTTAAATCTCCTGGGTTTTTATTATTATTTTTACACTGGATTCCTGGAAACATACTAATTTTAAAAAGAGAACTAGTTTTTATATGAATTTGTCAAGTTAGTTTAAAGCTAAAACATCAGCCTGTGGATTTGAAAATGAAATTATAATCTCACTTGACCATGTTTACAAAATTAAAGTCTTCTTCTATTAGCTCTCTTCTTCTTCTTATATATAGAGTTTTCTTGTTACCTATAACAATTATGTTTATTATATTTGAACAGAGAATTATCCTTGAATGAAGAATTATCCAAGTAAGATCGTGTATCATAACTTTTATAGTTATTCTAGATCCTGTAAGATTAAGGTTTAGTAATGTGGTTTGTTTAATTTCAGGCTGCGTAATAATATTTTCATCTAGTTACATAGCTCATGACCCCTTTTTAAAACGATTCACTTGATTAGTAATGCTATTTGTTATATCTATAAATTTATTGGTTTTTATCCCTAGTTTGCCGGCCTTATTACTTGGCTGAGATGGGTTAGGAATTGTATCTTTTGTATTAGTAATTTATTATCAAAACATAAAATCCTTAGGAGCTGGGATACTGACAGTTTTAGCAAATCGGATTGGGGATGTAATAATCCTTATTTCAATTGGTCTACTTGTATTACAAGGACATTGGTCAGTTGTTTCAATATGGGACTTTCACTTAATAAGCTGAGTGGGGCTCGCTATTACTCTAGCAGCTATAACAAAAAGAGCTCAAATCCCATTTTCTAGTTGACTCCCGGCAGCTATAGCTGCCCCTACCCCCGTCTCAGCTTTAGTTCATTCTTCAACACTTGTTACAGCAGGGATCTTCTTAATTATTCGATTTTTTCCCTTTTTAAGAACAATTCCTGGATTTCAAGCAACCTTGCTCTTCTTTTCTGTCTTAACTCTTCTGATAGCCGGAATTGGAGCAAACTATGAAAATGACTTAAAGAAAATTATTGCTCTTTCCACTTTAAGCCAGCTTGGAGTAATGATAATAAGTTTAGGAATAGGAATACCCTATTTAGCGCTATTTCATCTCTATACTCATGCGTTATTTAAAGCCCTTTTATTTTTGTGTGCAGGAATAATTATTCATAATAGAGCAAATACCCAAGATATTCGCCATATGGGATTGTTATTTTCACAAGCCCCTCTTACTATTAGCTGTATAAATATTGCAAACCTATCATTATGTGGTGCCCCATTCTTAAGAGGATTTTATTCTAAAGATTTAATTTTAGAAGTTTCTCTTAACAGCCCTACTAACTTTCTTATAATCCTCTTAATTTTTTTGGCTACAGGCATGACAGCAGCATATTCTTTACGCCTTTCATTTTGCTCCCTCTGAAGTTATATAAAAAATTCAACCTATCACAGAAAACAAGAGTTTGACCCCTATGTAAATTGGGCAGTAACTGTTCTTACAATTGCAGCTATTGTAGCAGGATTTATGCTCCAAAATATTTTTTTAGATTTCAATCCCACTCCTTTCATCCTTCCCACATATTTAAAATCTTTAACTATAGTAGTTATTTTCTTAGGCTTATTTATTGCATTTATGTCCTGAGATACTTCTTATCAAGAAAAAAATATAAATAAAATTAAATTCTTTTTCTCTACAATATGATTTTTAGCTCCTATCTCTTCCCAGCCCATAACTAAATTTTCAATATTAATAGGAACTAATCTAATAAAATCTATTGATATAGGTTGACTAGAAATCCTGGGAGGACAAGGAAGGGCTTTTGTAGCAAGAAATCTATCTGGACTAAACCAAAAAACTCAGATCAAAACATTTAATTTTTTTATTATACTAATTCTATTTTCAGTAGTGATCTTTTCTCAAATTTAAGCATTGATAGCTTAACTTAGAGCATAGCACTGAAGATGCTAGGGTGGCAATATCTGCCTCAAAGCAAGCCAGCGCCTCCCAACAAAGCGCTGGCTTGGTTAGTAATCATATTTTATTGCCATTATGGGTCGGAATCCATTTCATTTAGTAGAATTTAGTCCTTGACCTTTAACTGGGTCTATGGGCGCTCTTTTTTTAACTTCAGGGTTAGCTGGCTGATTTCATGGGTATGGTTATATTACTATAGTTTTAGGTTTAATTTTAATTAGGATGACTATAGTTCAATGATGGCGAGATGTAATTCGTGAGGCCACCTTTCAAGGATATCATACTACTCAGGTTTCAAAGGGGCTTCGTTGAGGTATAATTCTTTTTATTGCTTCTGAGGTTTGCTTCTTTTTTGCATTTTTTTGAGCTTATTTTCACAGAAGATTGGCTCCTAGTCCAGAGTTAGGCTCTTGTTGACCTCCTGCAGGGATTATTCCTTTAAATCCCTTTGAAGTTCCTTTATTAAATACTGGTGTCTTATTGGCTTCTGGTGTGACTGTAACCTGAGCTCATCATAGTTTAATAGAAGGAGATAGTCCCGGAGGACTCCAGGCTTTAGTTGCTACTGTAATCCTTGGGGCCTATTTTACTTTTTTACAGGGAGGAGAATATTATGAAGCTTCTTTTACAATTGCAGACGGTGTTTATGGATCCACATTTTTTGTAGCTACAGGATTTCATGGGCTTCATGTATTAATTGGGAGTACATTCCTTTTAATTTGTTTAGCTCGAGTATGGTTGCAGCACTTCTCAACAGGGCATCATTTTGGGTTTGAAGCTGCTGCTTGGTACTGGCATTTTGTAGACGTAGTTTGACTTTTCTTATATCTTTCTATCTACTGATGAGGTTGTTAAAGTGATGAATAATTAAATAAAATTTTCTTAGATGACTGAGTTAATAAGTGTTAGATTTTTAATCTAAAAACGGCAGTTGTGCCTCTAAGAGTGACTTGATACTTTAAAATAAAAGATCTGATTTGCATTCAGGCAATAAGTTTATTAGACTTTCAGGTCATGAGTATAAAAAGCGAGAAATTTGCATATGGTTTCGGCCCATATCTTGAGGGTGAAAGTCCTTTTTTATATTATGATATGAAAACTTTAAATGAAAGCCAAAAGTAGAGGCACCTACCTGTTAACTAGGAGAATGTAAGAGATTTTACTCATTTAGTGTTATAAGTTAAAGTTAACTAACTAATATAAATGAGTTGTTACACAAAAGTACTACGCCGGATGAACGGAAATCATTGATGTTGATTAATATGGGATAAATGAGTGTCTCTGGTACTATAATGTTAAGAAGAGTTTTAAGCAGCGTTGTGGCACTTTTATTATCTTGTGTAGTTATGGGTCTTGGGTGAGTTCTTGCAAAACGGTCTATCAGTGATCGAGAAAAAAGATCTCCCTTTGAGTGTGGATTTGATCCTATTAAGTCGGCACGACTTCCTTTTTCTTTGCGGTTCTTTTTACTAGCTATTATTTTTCTAATTTTTGATGTTGAAATTGTTCTCTTATTTCCTATCTTGATTAGCATGAATAACAGATTCTCTTTGGCTTTAATATTTAGTCTTTTTATTTTTTTAATCATTCTTGTGTTCGGCTTATTTCATGAATGAAATGAGGGATCATTAGACTGGGCTCAATAAATTGTAAAAGAAAAAACTTGGAGTAAAACAGGGCTGCTAACTTTGTTTTGGGTAATTCGATTTTATCCTTTTTCTTATGTTTTCAACTCTCCCTTTTGGCTATATATTTTTGTTGGTAATGGGAGCAGGAACGTTGCTTTCTATTTCATCAATTCATTGATTAAGTATTTGAGCCGGGTTAGAAATTAATTTAATTGGCTTTTTACCTATATTAGTGTATCAAAAAAGAGTCTCTGAAAGAGAATCTGCGGTTAAGTATTTTATTGCTCAAGCTCTCGGGTCTAGGTTCTTAATTTTTGGAAGGCTGCTAATGTTCAATATTTCTTTTACTTGAGATTTGTATACATTAATAAGACTTAAAACTTTTGGTTTTCTGGTTATAGTAAGAGGTTTATGCGTTAAGTTGGGACTTTTTCCATTTCACTATTGGCTTCCTAGAGTAATAGCTGGATTGCCCTGAGTTACTTGTTTATTACTAGGAACTTGACAAAAAATTGCTCCTCTTTTTTTAATACTTTGCTTAGTTGAGATAAATCATTCATACATATTAATTCTAATTTTATGTATTATTAGAGCTGGCTCTAGTCTGATTGGTGGTTTTGGCGGGATAAATCAAACTCAAATTCGTGCATTACTAGCGTATTCCTCTATCGGACATTTAGGGTGAATAACATTTGCCCTCTTACATAGAGAATGGGCGATAAAGTTTTATTTAGGAGTATATATCGTAATCTCTATTTGTATGTTTTTAAGACTATGAAAACAAGAATCGGGTAATATAAAAAATATTGATGGCCTAAAATATTCAAAATCTATACAAATAAATATTATACTTTTACTGCTTTCATTGGGAGGCTTACCCCCGTTACTTGGATTTATTTCTAAGTGATTAGTGGTTTTGGTGGGAACAAGAAATGCTTTACTGTGAACTTTGTCTTTGCTTATTTTGGGGTCTTTAATAAGCCTATTTTACTATCTGAGTTTGTTTTTTTCAGTTTTTCTAAGAAGTATTAAAAAAGAAAGTATTGTAGGTGGCAGTATCGGGATAAGAGGAATATTAGCTTTCATTATTACCTTAAACCTTCTTGGTGGAATTTTTTTAGTAAGAAATGACCTTTTTTCTATTCTTTAACTTATTT